TCCACCGAAGAAGACCCTTCCCTTTCTTCGGAAGAAAAGGAGGATCCGAAAAAAATAGATGAAACAGAAGAGATCCGGGTGAATGGAAAAGAACAAAAAAAGACCTATCTCCGATTTGAAAAACCTTTTATTACCTTTCTTTTCGATTATAAAAGATGGAATCGTCCATAATTTATAAAATTAAAAAATGAATAAAAATATTGATACGCAGGATAAATAAAAAAATAGATAAGACGAAATTCGCCCACCTCCCATATATTTGATGCCTTCCCCCATAAAGAAACTTGCAACCCCAACCCCATTTGTAATTCCATCAATTATATGTATATTTATAAAATGAACTATTTCGGCTAATCTTCGTATACCTGTAATTAAGACCTTAGTATAAAAAATATCTATATAGCCACGATTATATGACCAATTATATATCACATTTTTTATTTTGTCCGAGATAATTCTCTTAGGGCCCTTTTTTACAAATGAGTTGATTAAGTCCAAATTTTGGAAAGATGAATAAACAGACCCATATAAAATGGATGCTATGAATAGTCCGAAAATGGCTATACTTACTGAAAAAATAGCATTTATGAAAAACCCATACCAATACACAGAATAATTAGAATTTGGATGAAAAGGACTTACTGATGGAATTAACCATCTCGATAATATATCAAAATCTACTATTCCTTCATCAAAACGAATTCCTATTAATCCAATGAACAAAGTAAATAGTACCAATATGACTAGAGAAAATAGCATAGTATTGTCCGATTCATGAGGATACATAGAAGGATCTTTTTTTCCAAAATGAGTACTAAAATATCGCGTTGTCTTTCTTACATTATTATCAATTTGATATGTATCCTTTGAAAAGGGGGAGACTTTATTATTCATTGCGGATAAAAGTAAATTTCTATTGACTGTTTTAGGTGGTTCTTTTCCCCATATGGATATTGAATAGAATGAGCTGTTTTTAGTGCTACTATAATTTTGAAAATTAACACGCAAATATCCATCAAAAGTAAGTAAATACACCCGAAACATATAAAACGCGGTTAATCCCACTGTGAAAGAAGCTATTATTGCTAAAATGGGTGAATACAACCAACTATCATTAAGAATTTCATCTTTGGACCAAAAACAAGCAAGAGGTGGAATACCGCAAAGAGAAAGCGTACCTAATAAAAAAGTAATTCTTGTAATTGGAACATACCTTGTTAAACCGCCCATAAGAACCATATTCTGACTTTTCTCTGGCGAATATCCAACAATGGGCTCCATTGAATGAATAACAGATCCGGATCCAAAAAATAATAAAGCTTTAGAATAGGCATGAGTGATCAAATGAAATAAAGCAGCTCTATAAGAACCTATACCTAGAGCTAACATAATATAACCCAATTGAGACATTGTAGAGTAGGCTAAACTTTTTTTGATGTCTCCTTGAGCAAGAGCTAAAGTAGCTCCTAATAGTACTGTTATTACACCTATTAAAGAAATTAGATTCATTATATAAGGTATGACTATGAAAAGAGGAAGAAGTCGAGCTACAAGAAAAATTCCCGCTGCGACCATCGTCGCAGCGTGTATAAGAGCCGAAATGGGGGTGGGTCCCTCCATGGCATCAGGTAACCATACGTGAAGGGGAAATTGTGCAGATTTAGCGATTGCGCCGACGAATAATAAACAGGCACACAAAGTAGCAAATAAAGAATTGAACTCATTATTATGAACTAAGTTATTAACTATTTCGAACAAATCCCGAAATTCGAAACTGCCTGTTATCCAGTAGAAACCTAAAATTCCTAATAATAAACCAAAATCCCCTACACGATTAGTTACAAAAGCTTTTTGGCAAGCACTTGCTGCAATCGGACGTGTAAACCAAAAACCTATTAATAAATACGAACACATTCCCACAAGTTCCCAAAAAATATAAATTTGTATCAAATTAGAGCTAGTAACTAATCCCAGCATGGAAGTATTGGAAAAACTAATATAAGCAAAAAATCTCAAATATCCTTGATCGTGGGACATATAATTGTCACTATAAATAAGAACCATAATTCCCACAGTAGTAATTAGTATTGACATAATAGAAGTAAGTGGATCGATCAAGTATCCGAATTCTAAGGAAAAATCATTATTGATGGTCCAAGACCATAGATATTGATAAATAAAACTTCCATTTATTTGCTGAATAGACAAATTGGCCGAAAACGCCATAGTTATACTTAGCAGTAAAATGCTAAGAAAAGTCCACATACGACGAAGATTTTTTGTTGCTGTAGGAATAAGCAGAAGTCCAAATCCTATTGACATAGTAACCGGAAGTGGAATAAGGGGTATTATCAATGCATATTGATATGTATGTTCCATAAAAAACCATTTTTTTCTTAATTTTTTTTTTACTTTTTCTCAGATATTTTAAATATTCATTCAAATAAATGATATGACAAAATACCTAAGTAAAGGTTTTTTACTAGTATAAAATACTACTACAAAATACTAATACAAAATACTAAATTTTTAATCATTCTAGTACTATGCATATTCTGATGATTTATATTTATAACCGCATTATCATTATATAGTAAGGAAAATAAATTCTACCAAAAACAGTACTTAATTTGAATATGGGTGATAATATCCATCAATAATTGACTCAATAAGAGGGAACCTCCCTTATTCTAATTCTAATGTTCTAATGAATTTTTTTTTTTTAGTTTCATACTCTCTTTTTTTCTCCCTCCATAGGGGGGGAAACGTATATGTATTTGTATTTTTTATGTTATAACATATATTATATGCGGGATAAGTATGTATAATGATGAAAAAGAATAATCCATTTTGAACAATACATGTCTTTCACATACAACGAGAAAAATGAGTACTCCTTTTTGAATGGCGGTTCCAAAAAAACGTACTTCTATATCAAAAAAACGTATTCGTAAAAATATTTGGAAGAAGAAGGGATATTTAAATGCAGTAAAAGCTCTTTCTTTAGCTAAATCTATTTCCACAGGGCATTCAAGGAGTTTTTTTGTGCAACAAACAAGCAATAAAGTCTTGGAATAATTTGACATACCATGAAGAACTGAAACTTTTTCATTAAAAATGAATGATTCACATTAACTATGTCTATCAATTCCCCTTTCCAACTAGAAATGGGAATTGATAGACATTGAAACTCTTTTTTTATATATCTAGCCAAAAACCTAATTGAATTTATTCAATATGGTATCATAAATTATGGACACAAGGAAGAGTATTAATACTTGATGATACGAAGGTATCGAAATGAGACTAAGGTATGAAAATCATTAGAAAAATTCCTTGGATTTAGTGATTAAATTTTATATATATATATATAAAATATATAAAACCTATTTTTTTTTTACACAATCAATCTTTTTGTTTTGTTTGGATCTATGGAATAATAAAAAAAAAAAGACAAAAAGAAAATAATTTTGAATTTTATATCTCGATTGAGAACAACACTATTGATTTCCAGCTGTTTTGGGATAGTTTCTAGTATGTGAAAGTTTATTGTTAAAACTGAACCCTACGTTGCTAAGGTTATTATGAAAAATTCACATATGAATTTCAATGAGGTTTATTCATCGATTCTAAAGTTTCCTAAACTATATTGAATCCTTGAATCTCGACAAGTCAACATGAATTGACTATTATTTATTAATATTTTTAGTAAGCCGCCATGGTGAAATCGGTAGACACGCTGCTCTTAGGAAGCAGTGCTAGAGCATCTCGGTTCGAGTCCGAGTGGCGGCATCCTCTAAAAGAGACATAATGGATCTTATAATGTATTTAATTCCCAATTAAAATTCTGTAATAGGGCTCCCTTCTTTTTATGATATTTGTGACTTTAGAACATATATTAACTCATATCTCTTTTTCGATCATTTTAATGGTGTTTACGATTCATTTGATGACCTTATTATTCCACGAAAACATAGGATTATGTGATTCGTCGGAAAAAGGGATGATAGCTACATTTTTCTCTATAACAGGCTTATTAGTTATTCGTTGGATTTATTCGGGGCATTTCCCATTAAGTAATTTATACGAGTCATTAATTTTCCTTTCGTGGAGTTTTTCCATTATTCATATTATTTCCAAGATTAAGATAGGGAACCGTAAAAATGATTTAAGCACAATAACGGCACCCAGTGCTATTTTTATGCAAGGTTTCGCCACATCAGGTCTTTTAACCGAAATGCATCAATCTGCAATATTAGTACCTGCTCTACAATCTCAATGGTTAATGATGCACGTAAGTATGATGTTATTGAGCTACGCAGCTCTTTTATGCGGATCATTGTTATCAGTCGCTCTTCTAGTTATTACATTTAGAAAAAGCATCGATATCTTTTGTAAGGGCAATTATTTATTAATAAAGTCCGTTTTATTTAGCGAGATCAAATACTTGAATGAAAAAGGAGGTGTTTTTAAAAACACTTCCTTTCTTTCATTTCGAAATTATTACAAATATCAATTGACTCGGCGTTTGGATTATTGGAGTTTTCGTACCATTAGTTTAGGGTTTACTTTTTTAACCATAGGCATTCTTTCTGGAGCAGTATGGGCTAATGATACATGGGGATCTTATTGGAATTGGGACCCCAAGGAAACTTGGGCATTTATTACTTGGACCATATTTGCGATTTATTCACATACTAGAACAAATAAGAATTTACAAGATATGAATTCGGCACTTGTGGCTTCTATAGGATTTCTTATAATTTGGATATGCTATTTTGGGATCAATCTATTAGGAATAGGTCTACATAGTTATGGTTCATTCACATTAACATAATTTCTAATTGAATAAACTACACGAAGAATACATAAGAAGATTGTCTCATACTCATATATAACGAAAGTTTGTGCGACTTTTTGATAACCGTTTGAGTCAAATGGTTATCAAAAAGTCGAGAGGCATCTCATTCCAATTTTAATTCATTTCATTTTTTTTTTGCATGGTATATCGAATGGTTTTAAAAATATGAAATTCAAAGAATTCTAAGACTTTCTGTTTGAGTAATGAAAACTATCTATAAAAATAATTAGATAGGATAGTTTGTACCTTATCAACTGATAACAAGAGAGCGAAATCAGGATAAATACCAATCCCTATTACGGGTAGAAAGATACAGATAGAAATAAAGAGTTCTCGTGGTCCAGAATCGAAAAAATTCGAATTTTGAACATCGAATAGCTTGTATCCATAGAACATCTGACGTAACATAGATAAAAGATAAATAGGAGTTAATATCATTCCCATTGCTATTACAAAAGTAATTAGCACTTTTGGCATTAAAAGATATTTTGAGCTGGTAATTATTCCAAAAAATACTACTAATTCCGCAACAAAACCACTCATTCCTGGCAATGCAAGAGAAGCCATCGAGAAGCTGCTGAACATGGTAAATATTTTTGGCATTTGTATAGATATCCCCCCTATTTGGTCGAGATAAACAAGACGTATTCTATCACAACTCGTTCCCGCCAAGAAAAAAAGTGCAGCACCAATAAATCCATGAGAAAGTATTTGTAAAATGGCTCCATTTAGTCCCATGCCGGTTATAGAACCAATTCCTATAATTGTGAAACCCATGTGAGATACGGAGGAATAGGCTATTCTCTTTTTAAAATTGCGTTGACCGAAAGAAGTTGAAGCTGCATATATTATTTGCGTTGTTCCCACTATCACAAACCAGGGAGAAAATATAGAATGAGCGTGGGGAAATAATTCCATATTGACCCGGATCAATCCATAGGCTCCCATTTTTAATAAGATTCCAGCTAGAAGCATACATGTACTGTAATGTGCCTCGCCATGGGTATCTGGTAACCATGTATGTAGGGGTATAATTGGCAATTTGACAGCATAAACAATAAGGAAACCAAAATAGAATAGTATTTCCAATGCTACAGGATATGATTGATTAGCTAATCTTTCAAAATCTAATGTCGGCTCATTGGAACCATATAAACCCATACCTAGAACTCCTATTAAGAGAAAAATAGAACCTCCCGCAGTGTACAAAATAAACTTTGTAGCCGAATACAGACGTTTCTTTCCCCCCCACATGGATAAAAGTAAGTAAACGGGAATTAATTCTAATTCCCACATAATGAAAAAAAGTAAAAGGTCTCTAGAAGAAAATAATCCTATTTGACCGCTGTACATTGCTAACATCAGGAAATAGAACAATCGTGAATTTCGAGTAACCGGCCAAGCCGCTAAAGTAGCTAAAGTGGTGATAAATCCTGTCAGTAAAATGGGTCCTACGGAAAGTCCATCGATTCCCAATCTCCAGTGAAAATTTAAAATATTTATCCATTGAAAATCTTCTTCCAGTTGGATTAATGGATCGTCCAATTGAAAACGGTAACAGAATGCATAAGTCGTTAGAAGGAGCTCTAATAAGCATATACATAGAGTATACCACCGAAACACCTTATTCCCCTTATGAGGGAGAAAAAAAATGGAAGAACCCGCGAATATCGGCAAAACAACAAGTATTGTTAACCAAGGAAAATAACTCGTGATAAAGACAAGATACGCTTTGACCAGAAAAGCCCGTGCTCGGAAAAATAATATATTATTTATATAGTACGGGCTTTTGTCGGTAAAGAGGAATCAAATGATTCGAGTGGAGTTTTGTGTAACGTATCAATCAATAAGATAGACCCATGCTTCGAGTTGTTTCATGCCATAAATAAACACGGACACTTAAAAAATCTGTTGGGCAAGCGGACTCACATCTCTTACAACCCACACAATCCTCGGTTCTTGGCGCAGAAGCAATTTGCTTAGCCTTACATCCGTCCCAAGGTATCATTTCCAGTACATCTGTGGGACAGGCTCGTACACATTGAGTACACCCTATACATGTATCATAAATTTTTACTGAATGTGACATTGAAACTATAAATTCCCGTTTTTAACATAAAAAATTTCGATCTGGTATGGCAAAATAAGTAGTAAATAAATTATATATTTATATTGTAGACACCAGACGAATCAGTGATTTATATCCACTTTTTTTTTTTCAATATATTTTATTTCTAAATCCGTTTATGAGAAAGTGCCAAGAGACTTTGATTTCCGTTTCAACAATCAAAGTAATACGAATCGCATATACGAATTCAAATAGGTAAATAATACAATATTTAATATTAATGGAATTCCAATAAATAACTATATGTCTTTATTTATATAATGAATGATTACGACTAATTATTCAACAAATTCGATTGATTGATATGAGTTGATTTTATGTTATGATGGATCGACGAAACAATAGCTAGCCCAATAGCCGCTTCCGCCGCTGCAATAGCTATGACAAAGATTGAGAAAATGTCTCCTTTTAATTGGCGACTATCAAATAAATCAGAAAATGTTACGAGATTTATATTAACCGAATTTAGTATAAGTTCAAGACACATAAGTGCTCTAACCATGTTTCGACTTGTGATTAATCCATAGATACCAATAGAAAATAAATGGATACTAAAAAAAAGTACATGCTCGAACATCATCAACTAACTCCTCATCAATCTCGATTCATTTAAATATAAACAATAATTTGACTGATTCGATTGACTAGAATGGAACAATTAAAGAAAAAAGAAAGGTATTGGCAATAGATTTAACTAAAAATTGGATTCTTTTTTTATTTGATTCAAAATTTCGAATTCTTAGACCTTTTTAAAATTATAAGTATTTATTATTGACGAGCCATAGTAATTGCACCTATTAAAGAAACTAAAAGAATTATAGAAATGAGTTCAAACGGAAGATAAAAATCCGTTGATAAATGAATCCCAATTTGTTGAACGTTAATTATTAGGTCCTGCTCTAGAATCTGGTTTGATTTTGTAGTCCAAAGAATTCCGTACCATGATGTATCTAGGATAGTAGTAATTAGTGAAAAAAGAATACTTATACAAACCAATAAAGTGATCCCATCTCCGACGGTCCAAAGACGAGAATCATTGGAATATTCTGAACCATTCATGAACATTACAGCAAATATGATTAATACATTTATGGCTCCCACATAAATAAGGAGTTGTGCAGCAGCTACAAAATAGGAATTTGATGGAATATATAATAAGGATATACAAACAAGAACCAATCCCAACGAAAAGGCAGAATAAATTGGATGGGTAAATAATACTACTCCCAGACCCCCTAGTATAAGAACTGATCCCAGAAATACTACAAGAATATCATGTGTTGGTCCAGATAAATCCATTATGTATAAAATAAGAGATAAATAAGTCTAACGATTTCATGATCTTATTAAATAGCCCATTAGGAAGGAAAAAGGGGTTACACCCTTTTTCTTGTATATGATACGTTCCTAATGTAGTATAGATTAATATAGATATAGATAAAGTTATTGGACCAATCCTACTTTTTTTATCCTAGAAAGAAAAGAGTAGTTTAAATTTTTAATTTCGAAATCATCACGAAAAATATATTATAAGTTTTAATCAAAGAGTGATTCTTCACAAATAATAGTCATTATTTCTAGTTACTTAATTTATAATTTATAGTTACTGACGAACAAAAAAAAAGTATCTTTTCTATCAAATTAGAAAAACAAGACCTTACTAATTGGTAATCGTTCTTGAATCGAGGGATTTATCTTTGTATATTTTTATTTGAGTTGAATTTCTAACGGTTTGAATTGTGTAATCTCCAATTACTGATATTGGTAGCCGACCTAAAGCAATTTGATTATAATTCAATTCGTGACGATCGTAAGTAGAAAGTTCATATTCTTCAGTCATTGATAAACAATTTGTTGGACAATATTCGACACAGTTACCACAAAATATACAGACACCGAAATCAATACTATAATTAAGCAATTGTTTCTTTTTTATATCTTTTTCAAATCTCCAATCAACAACGGGTAGATCTATGGGGCATACACGAACGCAGACTTCGCAAGCAATACATTTATCAAATTCAAAATGTATTCGACCGCGGAAACGTTCTGAGATGATCGATTTTTCATAAGGATATTGAATAGTTATAGGTAAACGATTTGTGTGGGATAAGGTAATTATGAAACTTTGACCAATGTACCTTGCGGCTCGTATTGTTTGTTGACCATAATTCAAGAACCCAGTCACCATAGGAAACATATTGTAGATATCGATGAATATATTTTTTTCTCTTGTTTAAGGGAGGTTATGGGTATAGAATATCATTATTGTATTCTGTTATTTATAGTGAAACAAGTTGGAAAGAAGTTGTCAATAATAGATTACCCAGAGAAATAGGTAAAAGAAATTTCCATCCAAGATTTAACAACTGGTCCATTCTCATCCTAGGTAAGGTCCATCTTGTTGCGATAGAGATGAACAGAAACAAATAAGCTTTCGCTAATGTAATAAAGATACCGATTGTTATTCCAAAGACTCCATTTATTCCGAAAGGTTCAGGAATAGATATGTACGGAATAAACAAATTCCACCCCCCTAAATAAAGAACTGTTACAAATAAGGAAGAAACTAATAGATTTAGGTAAGAAGCAACGTAAAATAACCCATATTTGATACCCGAATATTCGGTTTGATAACCTGCTACTAATTCCTCCTCTGCTTCTGGTAAATCAAAAGGTAATCTTTCACATTCTGCTAGAGAAGAAATTAGAAAAACAATAAAACCTATAGGTTGCCGCCACAGATTCCACCCCTCAAAACCATATTTTGACTGTGCCTCAACTATATCGACTGTACTTGAACTGTTAGATAATCATAGTTGATAAGAACATCACTGTTTCCATCACTATTTCAAAACCGTACATGAGATTTTCACCTCATACGGCTCCTCTATGGCCGAAAATAAATGTAAGGACCCGTTTGATATTATTGGTATCCTTTCCTTTTCTTGGGGGGAGGATACAATAAAAAAACATTGGAAAGTCCCACAAATTAGACCAACGCAATTCTGTTTGCTAGAATAATAAAAGGGGCGCTTCCGAATTGATCTCATCCCTTATAATTAATCTTAGTTTGGTAATAGTTTTATCCTTCAATAAAATACTCATTATATCACTCAATAGATAGAAAGAATTAGGCACTAGTTCATGAATCATCAATAAGAAGAATGGAATGACACATGTATTTATATTATATATTATATGTAAAAAAAAAAAGAAAAGGATCTTTTTTTCCCGTTCTATTATTGTATATTGTATTCCCTTTTTTTTGCTCCTGTTCTTCTTTCTCTTTCTCAGAAGAGAGTACTCTTTACTCTTACGAAAAAATAAATAAATAAAATAAAGGATTAATTCGTTCTTGATAGTCATTTCTTTATTCAGTGAATAGGAGCATACTCTAGATCAAAATCGTGGGGAAGTACTGCTTGATCGTTTCTACCAACTTAAAGCCCCTATTATGATTCGTTTATGTAGAAATACCTCTTTTTTGATACCTGACATTATTTCCATTACTAATCCTTTGTGTACCTTGGTGTTCCTAACGGTTCACTGATTTTTGATTGATCCCTCGCTGCGTAAACTCCATAACGCGGATCTTTTGCACCCGCTTCAAGATATGATAACTCATCAAAGAATTAAAATCTCGGGATAAACAGTTTTCACTGCTTATGTTTAGTTTTACTTTATTCTTGTATATAAGGAATGAGATTTTCTCTTTTTACTACAAATTTCTAAGTTGTTTTTTTTCACTCATATAACTATCTAGTTTAACTCATCCATCTGAATGGAATGAAATGATGAAAAAAAAAGAAGATATTTATTCAATACATTACATTTACCTTCCTTTATTTAATTTCTAGGAAGGGTCAAATGTTCCAACGACTCACACGTAGAGATATGGATAATACACATAGAGTTAATGGTATTTCATAACTAATAGATTGAGCAGCAGCTCGTAGACCACCCGAAAAGGAATATTTATTATTTGATCCATATCCTGATATAAGAAGACCAATAGGAGCAATACTGGAAATGGATATCCATAAAGAAACGCCTATACGGAGATCGGCTAAAACAAGTCGATACCCAAAAGGAATTACTAAATAACTTAGTAGGATTGATATGACCGCTATAAATGGTCCGACACTAAACAAATGAATATCTCCCCTAGATGGTAGTAGGTCCTCTTTAAAGAGTAGTTTAGTCCCGTCTGCTAGAGCTTGAAGAATCCCCAACGGGCCCGCATATTCAGGCCCAACACGTTGTTGGATCGCTGCGGATATTTCTCTTTCTAACCATACAATTACCAGTACCCCTATTGTGATTCCCAATATAAGGGTCAAAACGGGGACAAACAGCCAGATAAGTCCATAGATTTCTTTTAAGGATTCCAATTTATAAAAGGAATTGATAGCTTGTACTTCTTCTGTGCCAATTATCATTTCAACGATCAACTTCTCCCATAATGATATCTATACTACCTAATATCGTCATGATATCGGCCAATTTCATTCTTTTAATTAGTTGAGGAAGAATTTGCAAATTGATGAAACCGGGTGGACGAATTTTCCATCTCCAAGGGAAAACACTATTATCTCCTATCAAATAAACCCCTAATTCTCCCTTCGGGGCTTCTACTCTTACATAAAGCTCTTGTTTCGACAATTCAAAATTAGGTGAAGGTTTTTTACTAATAAATCTATATTCAAAATCATTCCATTCGGAATTTTTTGTTCTAGCAAAGCGCCGAACTTCTAAATTTTCATAAGGTCCTCCTGGAATTCCTTCTAGAGCCTGTTGAATAATTTTTACGGATTCCCTCATTTCGCCAATTCGCACTAAATAACGAGCTAATGAATCTCCCTCTTTTTGCCACTGAACTTCCCAATCAAATTCATTGTAGCATTCATAATGATCAATTTTGCGAAGATCCCATTGGATCCCAGAAGCTCGTAACATTGGTCCGGATAAACCCCAATTTATTGCTTCTTCTCCGCAAATAATGCCCACTCCTTCAACTCGTTCCAAAAAAATGGGATTCCGCGTAATAAGTTTTTGATACTCAACAACTCCAGTTAAAAAATAATCGCAGAAATCCAAACATTTATCTATCCAGCCATGAGGTAGATCGGCAGCTACTCCTCCGATACGGAAATAATTATGCATCATTCGCATACCTGTGGCAGCTTCGAATAGATCATATAGCAATTCCCTCTCTCTGAAAATATAGAAAAAGGGAGTCTGCGCACCGATATCCGCCATAAAAGGTCCAAGCCATAACAAATGAGAAGCTATACGGCTTAGCTCCAGCATAATTACTCTGATATAGCTGGCCCTTTGAGGTACTTGAACATTTCCCAGTTGTTCTGGTGCATTTACCGTTATTGCTTCTGTGAACATAGTAGCTAAATAATCCCAACGTGTTACATAAGGCAGATATTGTATAATTGTTCGGTTTTCTGCTATTTTCTCCATCCCTCTATGTAAATAGCCCAATATAGGTTCACAGTCAATAACATCTTCACCGTCGAGAGTAACAATTAGTCGAAGAACACCATGCATTGATGGGTGGTGAGGACCCATATTGACTATCATGAGATCCTTTCTTGTGGCGGGTACAGTCATATCTTTTATTCCCTAATTAATTATTCCATGAATTTTTCAATTGAGGTTTCTAAAAAAATATATAATAACAACTAAGAAAAAATTCAAACAAATATGAAAATTAACGAGTTTTTAGTTCACGAATATCCAAATTACTAATTAATTTCTTATAACGTATTCCACTTTTCTTTGACAAATAAGCCAGCAAGCGTTGACGTTTTCCCAGAATTCTTCGTAGACCCCTTTGGGATAAAAAGTCTTTTTTGTGAAATTCTAAATGCGAAGTAAGTCTCCGTATCTTATTAGTGAAATTGAATACTTGAAATTCAACAGACCCTTTGTTTTCCTCTTTTTCTTCTTGTGGAATAACCGAGATTAATGAATTTTTGACCATAAAAAAATTCTTCAACATCCATTTTTTTTTTACTGATCAGGAATAATAATAATTATATTATAATAATGCTAGTCATTTTAATCGGGTATACGCAAAAACTCAGATTTATTCATATATTTTTTATCCTATCAAAATCAAATTTTATGTTTGAAAGAAAATTCGATTTTCATATAAGGATAAGGAGATATAATACATTTAATGTATGAAAGAGAATTATTTCTTTGTACCTAAGAACATTCTCTCACTTTACTATTCCTAGCGCCAATCAAATAAAATTGATATGCTATTAAATCCATATAATGTATATATATGTACCAAAATTAACCCAAGGTACATTTTTTGGTATCTATCGAGTACATTATGCAATATACAGGCAATATATCATTAACTAACTCTGAATTGTGGATACATATGTATCCTTGACATACTGAAACGACTTCCATTATTGGTATCAAACCAATATCGATTCATACAAGCTAAATCTTCTAATCGATAATCGGGCCAAAGAAGCAATTTGAGTTTAAGAAATTTATTTGTATCTGTATTACGATGTTTGTCCTTATTCAAAAATTCTTCACAGTTTCTTATCTTGTTTTCGTTGAAAAATATTGGATTTATATCCACAGCATTCCAATTCCAGGAATTGAAACAAATTAGAATTCTCAATTCTCTACGACGTCTAGGAGATAGAATATTTTCTGGAACAAGCAAATTATAATAATTTTTTTCTACATTCACAAGCATATTGCTATGTCGTGCAATGGATCTGTCGAAATTCCTCTTATCAACATTTCTTTTTTTTATGCATTTTCTATTAGTTTCGATTTGGTCTTTTCTCTTATCAAACAATGAAATACTTGTGGTTTGATAGATAATAAATTGTCCATCCCTTTTTAGAAATAAAGGAATTGGTTCGATAATCAATATTCCTGATTGTATCAATTCTTTAATAGCTAGATCCTTCTGAATTAACATTATATCCGGGCGTATCTCTCCTCTTTGAATAGAAGATATAGCAATTTCCTTCATATTTTTCATTCTAAGCAGTAGAAAAGACGCCTTGATATTATCGATCATTATTTCATTCGAGGAGTTATCCCATCTTAATTGAAAAAGGAAAATTTTATTCAGGAATAATTCTAGTTCTTCTTCCTTTTCCTTCCTGCTCTTGAATTTTATTTGATTTCGACCTTTTTTCATTTTAAGGTCTGATTTCAGGGAATCTTTTTCAACATCTCCTTTTTTCTTTTGTTTTCGTAGACCTGGTCCACGCTTTCGTTGGCTCCTTTTTTTTTTTTCTTGGTTGGAATTTTTGAATTCAAGATATTCTTTTTGATTGGATGCTATATGACGATTCTTTTTTTTATTTACGTTGATTTTTTTCTTTGGATTTTTAATACTATTTTCATTTCTATTCAAATCTAAAAGAAGTAATTTAATTGGTATAATCCATGGGTTAATCTTATATGTATCAAAAAGTAGCACAAATTTTGGGAAAAATAAAGATTCTAATTCTAGATTTGATATGTTATCATTATGATAGAATCTATCTTGATTCATCCCTATCCAATCAAAAAAGTTTTTTTTTTTTTTTGATACCTTGATTTGTTGATGAATTGAAATATCCCTTTTTTCGGCTTTTTTATATTTATCCATTTCCGTATTTTTAGTAATCTTGGCACCAAGATGCGTATTGGTCCAAGTATCAATATCGATATTCTTTCTAATAAAAAAATGGAAAATTCTACAATTAAAATATTTTCTATCCATATTTTTATTCGTATCAATAATATATCTTTCTTCTAGATAATTACTAATAGCTGTATTTACCAATAAATAAAATGGGTCAAGTTTCAATAGATTGAAACTATATGGAATTTCTTGGTTACCGTTTACTTCCAATTTTGATCCATAAATATATGAGTCCTTGTCCTTTTTATCCCTATAATTCATATATTTATATGAAAAAAGATCATATCTGTAGTTTTTTTTTAATTTTTCTTTTTTTTTTTTCAATAAATCCACTTCCTTCGTGTAATGGTTAATTTTTTCTTTTTTATATGAATCCAATTTAATTGAGTCTTTATTTTGAATCAGACAACGTTGATTTACTATATTTCTCCATTTTTTCGGTTCTAACTGAGACCATTTAGTCTGGGATAAATTGTATTGATAATGACCCTTTAACCAGTTTTTCCATTCATTCATTCTAGACTTTTTTATTTTCTTATGCCTTGATTTGTAATCAAATATTCCTCGTTTTATACAAAAATCCTTTATCTTATACCTAAGAAAATGTTGGGTGCTGCGATCTTGAAGTACAGATCTCAAGTGATACTTGTTAAGTAATTTGATTTGTGATATTTTGTAAAATACATATGTTTGTGACAAAGAAGATAAATCACAATGACTAGTTAAATTATTATCGATACTATTAGTATTCAAAAACGAATTTTTTATAGTCGAAAAAAAGTGCATTGTGTTTTGATTTGTTTCATCAATTCCTTCTTTTTTTTTTTCATTGTTGTTAATGGATTTATTGATAATTTTTTTTTTTGATTCAAAAAAAAGTTGTGCATTGATCCTGGGAATGGTAATTGCACATAAAAAAATATCTATGTATATTTTTTCAATGAAAGATTTGATAAAATAATATGATTTACGTATTAATCGGATATTGTTTCTTTTGAATAGCTGCCAAATATATTTCTTAGATTCCGAAGTTAGAACTCTTTTTTTATTGTCTTTTTTGTTTCGTTCTATTTGATTCTTGATTGTTATGATCCTATCAGAAAGATCTTTCATTTTTTTTTCTATAAGCGCAGAATTTATCCAATTCGTGGATAGAATTTGAATGGTCGATTCATCATTAATTTGATTATGGATTTTTGAATTTTTTATATTTTCATTTGGGTCATATATTTTAACTTTACTCAACTCAAATAAAAAAATGGGATTTCTTTTTTCAAATTCTTTTATTATTCGTTTTATAACTAGAACTATTTTGATGTTCCATCCTGTTTTTTTTTTTTTTACGTTTACGTTTCTAATTGTTCTTTTGAATTCTTTATAAATGAGTTGAAAAAACGAAGATCGTTTTCGGGGAGAACCGAATGGGCGTTCCGCTTCCGTTCCCCATATTGTTAAAAAAAAAAAATTGTCCTTTTTTACTTTTTTTTTCATTGAATCTCTATGATGAGACTGTACCTTAGATCTTCTCCAAGATTTCAGACAGAAAGGAAATATAATTTTTATCTGAATCCCGTCTGTTAACCAACCCTTTGGAAATTCTGTTTCTGATAATTGAACACCGTTATAGGTACATTTAACGTGCATTTCTCTATTCCATTCCTTCAAATCTTCGTACCACTCAGGCAATTGGGATAATAATATAAGGCCAACATTTTTAGCTATTATTAACGAAGGCAATACAATGTATTTTCTAATAAAAGAGTGAGTTAATAATATCGAACTTCTTATTGGTTGACCAAATAGAATAGTATCCCAAGTTTCGGATATTGTTATCTCATCATTTTCTTCTTCTTTTTTTTTTTTTGCCCCTTCCCCCTCAAAAAAGGGGATTTTTAATTCCGATTCTCTACCAAACCAATTCCTAAAAATGATATTTTTGATTTCAGAAATATTTAAAATAGAGAAAATCAATGTTTTGTCTGTTCGATCCAAAAAAAGGGGAGAGTGTACATTTGCTTGAAAAATTTCCAAAATAACTGTTTTGCGTCTTTCAGCGCGCATGGATCCTTTTATTATATCCCGACGAAAATCTGATTCTTGAGCGTAACGTACCAAAGCCACTTCTTCTTCTTTATCAATAGTACTATTATTAGTACTAGTATCGAAATTACTATTCCGATTGTTATTATTATAAATTACCACGCGTTTGGATTTTCTTGAACGCATCTCAAAATTTTCCGTCGATTCTTCCTTAATTTCTTCTTCCTGCTCATAAAAATTATCGTTCAATAATTTATATGACCATCGAGAAAGCCTTTTACTTATTTCTTCTAGTCTAATGGATTTCTTTTTAATTGTTCTTTTATCATTTGGATCAGTTCTAATTACCTCAAATAAAAATTTAAAGGGTTTTGCTTTATTTTCTGAATCCATTTTTTTTTGTTCTGACAATAAATAATTTTTTTTTTTTAAATTAAAACTAGGCTCGGACTCAAAATAAAATCCCCCAATTGGGGGTAAAGAATTAGTTTTAGTACTAGAATTAAATAGTGATTCCCTATCAAACGTTTGATGTTCCATTTTTCGGAAGTCGGTAGAAAGTATACCATAAATTTTATTTATCCAAAATATTTCTACGGAATCCCCTGTAGAAGTGATTAAATCACTTATGTTTGCACTTGAATATAATTTTTTTATTGTTATGCGAAATGGTCCGTTCAAAAAAGGATCGTACGTTTTGGACAGACATTCTTGCTCATTTTTATCATTATAAAATCTGGTCCTTTTTTCGAACATATCTGGAACAGGAGATTCCTTCTCT